TAGGTTCTATAGGAACTGGACGGTCCTATTTGGTCAAATACCTAGCGACAAACTCCTATGTTCCTTTCATTACAGTATTTCTGAACAAGTTCCTGGATAACAAGCCTAAGGGTTTTATTATTGATGATAGGGACGATATTGATGATAGTGACGATATTGATGTGAGTGACGATATCGACCGTGACCTTGATACGGAGCTGGAGCTTCTAACTAGGATGAATGCACTAACTATGGATATGATGCCAGAAATAGACCGATTTTATATCACCCTTCAATTCGAATTAGCAAAAGCAATGTCTCCTTGCATAATATGGATTCCAAACATTCACGATCTGGATGTGAATGAGTCGAATTACTTATCCCTCGGTCTATTAGTGAACTATCTCTCCAGGGATTGTGAAAGATGTTCCACTCGAAATATTCTTGTTATTGCTTCGACTCATATTCCCCAAAAAGTGGATCCCGCTCTAATAGCTCCGAATAAATTAAATACATGCATTAAGATACGAAGGCTTCTTATTCCACAACAACGAAAGCACGTTTTCACTCTTTCATATAGTAGGGGATTTCACTTGGAAAAGAAAATGTTCCATACTAAGAGATTCGGGTCCGTAACCATGGGTTCCAATGTACGAGATCTTGTAGCACTTACCAATGAGGCCCTATCGATTAGTATTACACAGAAGAAATCAATTATAGACACTAATATAATTAGATCTGCTCTTCATAGACAAACTTGGGATTTGCGATCCCAGGTAAGATCGGTTCAGGATCATGGGATCCTTTTCTATCAGATAGGAAGGGCTGTTGCACAAAATGTATTTCTAAGTAATTGCCCGATAGATCCTATATCTATCTATATGAAGAAGAAATCATGTAACGAAGGGGATTCTTATTTGTACAAATGGTACTTCGAACTTGGAACGAGCATGAAGAAATTAACGATACTTCTTTATCTTTTGAGTTGTTCTGCCGGATCGATTGCTCAAGACCTTTGGTCTCTACCCGGACCCGATGAAAAAAATGGGATCACCTATTATGGACTTGTTGAGAATGATTCTGATCTAGTTCATGGCCTATTAGAAGTAGAAGGCGCTCTAGTGGGATCCTCACGGACAGAAAAAGATTGCAGTCAGTTTGATAATGATCGAGTGACATTGCTTCTTCGGCCCGAACCAAGGAGTCCCTTAGATATGATGCAAAATGGATCTTGTTCTATCCTTGATCAGGGATTTCTCTATGAAAAATATGAATCGGAGTTTGAAGAAGGGGAAGTAGAAGGAATCCTCGACCCGCAACAGATAGAGGAGGATTTATTCAATCACATAGTTTGGGCGCCTAGAATATGGAGCCCTTGGGGCTTTCTATTTGATTGTATCGAAAGGCCCAATTCATTGGGATTTCCCTATTGGGCCAGGTCATTTCGGGGCAAGCGGATCATTTATGGTGAAGAGGATGAGCTTCAAGAGAATGATTCGGAGTTCTTGCAGAGTGGAACCATGCAGTACCAGATACGAGATAGATCTTCCAAAGAACAAGGCGTTTTTCGAATAAGCCAATTCATTTGGGACCCTGCAGATCCACTCTTTTTCCTATTCAAAGACCAGCCCCTTGTCTCTGTGTTTTCACATCGAGAATTCTTTGCAGATGAAGAGATGTCAAAGGGGCTTCTTACTTCCCAAACAGATCCTCCTACATCTATATATAAACGCTGGTTTATCAAGAATACGCAAGAAAAGCACTTCGAATTGTTGATTCATCGCCAGAGATGGCTTAGAACCAAGAGTTCATTATCTAATGGATTTTTCCGTTCTAATACTCTATCCGAGAGTTATCAGTATTTATCAAATCTGTTCCTATCTAACGGAAGGCTATTGGATCAAATGACAAAGGCATTGTTGAGAAAAAGATGGCTTTTCCCGGATGAAATGAAAATTGGATTCATGTAATAGGAGAAAGGTTTCCCATTCCTTAGCCTGAAAGATATGTGGCCATGAAATAGGGATTAAGTGGAACAGAATTGACTGAGTGGTAGAGTCGTGGAAACACCTCCTTCTTCCATATTTTGGACACGGAACAATATGTTACTGCTGAAACATGGAAGAATTGAAATCTTAGATCAAAACACTATGTATGGATGGTATGAACTGCCTAAACAAGAATTCTTGAACAGCGAGCAACGAGAGCGATTCCTCACTACATCAAAAAATTTCCATTAATGAAAGATGTAAATCCATTGGAAAAATAAAAAATACGTATGTCGGATGAAATGGTGGTTGTTGCTATCTGCTCCAATAACGAATCGTTGGTTTAACTGAATAACTAAATGAATAACTAAATAAAATAGATAGAACCTTCTCTTCGTCTCAGGTCGATGGATCTTCTCAATTGGAAGATCCCCTATATGGATAATATACACATTCCAGTTGACCGGGCCTAATTCTAATTCTTTTGTTCTGAAGCAAAGATATCCACGGGGCGGTTCGTCCTATTCAGATAT